TAATACTAGAAAAATTTTATTTTCTTAAATAAATTTACAATTTATTACTTAAATCAGACATAGTATTAATTTATAAAAATATATTATAAATGATCGTGCCTGACAAAAGGATTATTTTGATAGAATAAATCATATAAATTTTAAAATTTATCATCATTAATTAATCCAAATACAAAATTATTTATTATTATATTTTTATCATCAATATTATTTTCTTTTAATTTCATAAATTTATTAACTAATTTTATTTCTTTTAATAATTCGTTATTAATTCTTTTTATTTTATTAATAATTTTTTTATATTATTCATATTTTATATAATTTAAATTAACTAATTTTATTACCCTTTATTATTTTTATTAATTATTTATTTTTTACTCCTTATTTATTTATTTTATATTTATTTCTTTTATTTATTTATAATTTAATGTTATTTAATTTTTATATTCATTTATTTATTTTATATTATTAACCATATTACTTTTTTCCTACTTACCTATTATATTTATTTTATATTCATATCCCTCCTCACATATTATTTATTCATTTATCTTTTTTATATAAATCAGCTAAATTAAGCTAGTAGGCTCATACCCTAAAAATATAATTTAAAATTATTTTATATAATATATTTATATCATTATTATTATCATCCTTCCTCCTCCTCCTCTCTCTCTTCTTTCTTTCTTTCTTTCTTTCTTTTCTTTTCTTTTCTTCTTTTTTCTTCTTCTTTTCTCTTTTTTTTCTTTTCTTTTTTTCTCTTTATTTTTTTTATTTATTTTATTTTTCATTTTCATATTTCATTATTTTTAATTAATTTCATTTCATTCTTATTTTTAATCTTATATTTGATAATATTTTTATCACTTAAAGCCTCAAAAACTTTTATGCTTTTTACATTAAAATATATTTATCTATTAATAATTATTAATGAATAAATCATTATTTTCAATTAATAAATTTAATAATTATTTAAATTCATCAAATATTTTATTTTATTCAATATTTTTAATTATATTAATTCTATCAATTATTTCAATTTCATTATCAAATTTTATACACCTATGATTACTGATAGAAATTAATACTTTAATTTTTATTTCAATAATAGCATTAGAAACTAAAAATTTTAAATTAACTTTTAATTTTTTTTTAATTCAATCAATCTCTAGATTGATATTAATTTATCTAATAAATTTAAAACACAGATTATTTAACAATTCAGAATGAATTAACTTTATCTTAATTTTATCATTATCAATAAAAATTGGATTATTCCCCTTTTTCTATTGACCTCCTTTAATTAACAAAAACATTAGATGAAAAATAATTTTTATTATATCAACAACACAAAAATTTATTCCATTATTATTAATTTATTCATATTTTAATAATATTGAAAATAAATTTACTAACTTTTTATTTATTATATTATCAATTTTTTCATCATTAATATCAATTATTATATGTTTAAATGAAAATAACATTAAAAAAATTATATCATATTCTTCTCTTAATCATTTAAGATGAATAATTTTTATTATAATTTTTGATTTATCAATATTTATAATTTATTTTATTTTCTATTTTATTTCTATAATATTTATATGTTTATTATTAAATAAACTTGACATCAAAACATTTCAAGATTTATCTAAATTTCAATATTTTAACTATAAAGAAATTAATTTTTATTTATCATTAAATCTTTTAATTATTAGAGCATTACCACCATTTATAACTTTTCTAATTAAACTTAATTCAATTAAAATTCTTATTGAAGGAATATCATTATTATCATCTCTTTTATTAACAATAATTTCTATTTTAACATTAATTTTTTATATAAATATAATTATAAAATTTAATATTTTTTTTCTAATTAAATCAAAATTTTATCATACATATAAACTAAATTTTAAATTTAATTTTTTTTCTTTAATTTTAACTAGATTTATAACTCTTTCTTTCTTCTTTTTAATATTTAAATTTCTTAATTAAAAAGATTTTAAGATAAATAATCAATTAACCTTCAAAGTTAAAAATATAAATAATACAATTTTATAAATCTTAAAATTTTTTTAATTATCTTTAAATTTGCAATTTAATATTTTTTTTTAAACTATTAAAACATATGACAAAATGATTATATTCAACAAATCATAAAGATATTGGAATATTATATTTTATTTTTGGAATATGAGCTGGAACATTAGGATCATCATTAAGAATAATTATTCGAATAGAATTAGGAAATCCTGGATCAATAATTAGTAATGATCAAATTTATAATTCTATTGTTACAACACATGCTTTTGTAATAATTTTTTTTATTGTTATACCATTAATAATAGGAGGATTTGGAAATTGATTAATTCCTTTAATACTAGGAGTTCCTGATATAGCTTTTCCTCGAATAAATAATATAAGTTTTTGACTATTACCTCCTTCATTAATATTATTATTATTTAGAATATTTATTGGTTCAGGAACTGGAACAGGATGAACAGTTTATCCCCCTTTATCATCTAATTTAGGTCATAATGGACCTTCTGTAGATTTATCAATTTTTTCATTTCATATTGCAGGTATTTCTTCAATTATAGGATCAATTAATTTTATTGTTACAATTATTAATATAAATATAAAAACTTATAAATTAGAAAAATTAACTTTATTTACTTGATCAGTTATAATTACAGCAATTTTACTTTTATTATCTTTACCTGTATTAGCAGGAGCAATTACTATATTATTAACTGATCGAAATTTAAATACATCATTTTTTGATCCTACTGGAGGAGGAGACCCTATTTTATATCAACATTTATTTTGATTTTTTGGTCATCCTGAAGTTTATATTTTAATTTTACCAGGATTTGGATTAATTTCTCATATAATTATTAATGAAAGAAGAAAAAAAGAAATATTTGGATCTATAGGAATAATTTATGCAATAATTTCTATTGGATTATTAGGATTTATTGTTTGAGCACATCATATATTTACTGTAGGTATAGATGTAGATACTCGAGCTTATTTTACATCTGCAACAATAATTATTGCTGTTCCAACTGGAATTAAAATTTTTAGATGATTAGCTACAATTAATGGAGTAAAAATTAAATTTACTCTTTCAAATTTATGATTATTAGGATTTATTTTTTTATTTACAATTGGTGGATTAACAGGAATTATTTTATCTAATTCATCTATTGATATTATATTACATGATACTTATTATGTAGTAGCTCATTTTCATTATGTTTTATCTATAGGAGCTGTATTTGCAATTATTGGAAGATTTATTTATTGATTTCCAATATTTACTGGATTATCTATAAATAAAAAATGATTAAAAATTCAATTTTTAATAATATTTATTGGGGTAAATTTAACTTTTTTTCCTCAACATTTTTTAGGATTAAGAGGTATACCTCGACGATATTCAGATTATCCTGATATATATATATGATGAAATGTTATTTCATCAATTGGTTCATTAATTTCATTTTTAAGAATATTTTTTTTTATTTTTATTTTATGAGAATCATTTATATTACAACGAAATATTTTATATAAATTTTTCATATCTACAAATTTAGAATGAAATCATTCATTTCCTCCTATTAATCATTCTTATCAACAAATTCCTTTTACAACAAATTAAATAATATATAATTATATAATATAGCAAAATAGTGCATTGATTTTAAGCATCAAATATAAAGAATAATTTTTATTCTTTTATTATAAATTCAAACTTGATTAAATATATATATTCAAGATTCAAATACACCTAATATAAATCAATTAATTTTTTTTCATGATTACTCGATACTAATATTAATTCTTATTACAACTCTAATTTCATATATATTCATTTTTCTTATTATAAATAAAATTACAAACCGATTTATAATTAATGAACATTTTATTGAAACTATTTGAACAATTTCTCCAATAATAATTTTATTCTTTATTGCAATTCCATCATTAAAAATTTTATATTTAACAGAAGAAATTTTTTMTCCTGATTTAACAATTAAAGCTATTGGTCATCAATGATATTGAAGCTATGAATATAATGATTTTTTAAATATTAGATTTGAATCATATATATTACCAACTAATAAAAATAACCTATATATATTTCGATTATTAGATGTTGATAATCGATTAATTTTACCTTTTAATGTACCAATTCGAATTTTAATAACATCATATGATGTAATTCATTCATGAGCAATTCCATCACTAGGAATTAAAGTAGATGCAATTCCAGGTCGAATTAATCAAGCCTTTATAAATATAATTCGACCTGGAATTTTTTTTGGTCAATGTTCAGAAATTTGTGGTATAAACCATAGATTTATACCAATTATAATTGAATCAACTTCAATTAATTTTTTTATAAATTGAATCAAAAATATACAATAAATAATTTTTTAATAAAAAAAATAATCATTAAGAAACTTTAAAGAAGTAGAAGTCTCTTAAACTTTTAATGGTTACTAATAATTAACCCTTAATGATCAAAAATAATTCTTTATAAAATAAAATATTAAATATTAAATTATTAAATATTAAATATTAAATATTAAATATTAAATATTAAATATTAAATATTAAATATAAAAGATAAAAAAAAATAAAAGATAAAAAGATAAAAGATTAGTTAAAAAATAACATTTAAATGTCATTTAAAAATTATTAAATTATTAATATCTTTTTATTCCACAATTAAGTCCAATAAAATGATTATTTTTATTTGTATCTATTAGTTTAATTTTTATTTTAATTATAATTAAATTAAATTTTTTATTTAAAAAAAAAATTTCATCATATAAAAATCTTAATTTAAATTTATTAAAAAATAAAAAATTCAAATGATAAGAAATTTATTTTCAATTTTTGACCCACATTCATCACTAAATTATTCTTTAAATTGAATAAGATTAATTATTCCTTTATTATTTTTTCCAAATATATTCTGATTTAAAAAATCTAAAATATTTATTTTTTGATTAACTATTAATAATTTCATTTTAAAAGAATTTAACAATTTTAAAAAAAACAATTATAATAACGTATTTATATTTATCTCAATTTTATTTATTTTACTAACTATTAATTTCACAGGTTTATTTCCATATATTTTTACATCAACAAGACATATATCAATTACTTTACCTCTATCATTATCAATTTGATTAAGAATTATATTTTTTTATTGATTTAAAATAACAAAACTATCATTCGCTCATCTTGTACCACTTAATACACCTACACCTTTAATAATATTCATAGTTCTTATTGAAACAATTAGAAATATTATTCGACCACTAACTTTAGCTATCCGTCTTTCAGCCAATATAATTGCTGGACATCTTCTTCTTTGTTTATTAGGATCAACTGGTCAAATATTAAATATAAATCTTATAATATTTCTAATTTTATCTCAAATCCTTTTATTTATATTAGAACTAGCTGTATCAATTATCCAATCTTATGTTTTTATAACATTAATCTCACTTTATTCTAATGAATTATAATAATGCATAAATCAAACCATCCATATCATATAGTTACAATTAGTCCTTGACCATTAATTTTATCAATTAATTTATTTTTATTTTCTATAGGATTAATTAGATGATTTTATATAATAAATTTTAAATTAATAATTATATCATCTTTAACTTTAACACTTTCTTTAAGTCAATGATGACGAGATGTGATTCGAGAAAGAACATTTCAAGGATTTCATACTTATAAAGTTATTAAAGGATTAAAATTAGGAATAATTTTATTTATTATTTCTGAAATATTTTTTTTTATTAGAATTTTTTGATGTTATTTTCATATATTCTTATCCCCAAGAATTGAAATTGGAATATTATGACCTCCAAAAAATATTTTTATATTTAATCCTTATGATATTCCACTATTAAATACAATTATTTTAATTTCTTCAGGAATTACAATTACTTGTTCTCATTATTATTTAATAAATAATAAATTATCTAAATCAATTAATTTTCTTTACCTAACTATTATATTAAGAGGAATATTTTCAATTATTCAATTTTACGAATATTTTTATGCAACATTTACTATTTCAGATTCAGTTTTTGGATCAATTTTTTTTATAACTACAGGATTTCATGGATTACATGTATTTATTGGAACATTATTTTTAATAGTAAGTTTATTTCGAATAATTAATAATCATTTTTCATCAAATCATCATTTTGGATTTGAAGCAGCTGCTTGATATTGACATTTTGTTGATGTTGTTTGATTATTACTTTATATATTATTATATTGATGATCTTATTAATTATATAGTATATATTTATTACATTTAACTTCCAATTAAAAAAATTATTTTTAATAATATAAGTAATAATAATTATATTATTAATATCTTTTATTCCAATTTTATTCACTTTATTAATTATTATAATTAATAAAATTATCTCAATAAAAAATCTTCAAGAATGAAAAAATCATTTTAATCGAGAAAAACCAACACCATTTGAATGTGGATTTAACCCTTTAACTCAAGCTCATTTACCATTTTCAATTCAATTTTATCTTATTGCTATAATTTTTTTAATTTTTGATATTGAAATTTTAATTATTTTACCTTTTATTCCTTCATTAATTATAAATTCAAATCTTTTCTCATGATTTTTATCATTTCTCATTATTTATTTATGTTTAATTATTGGATTAATCTACGAATGAAATGAACAATCAATTATCTGACTTAAATAATTTATATTTAAGGATATTAGTTAAATTTATTTATAACATTTATTTTGCATATAAAAATTATTTTATTATAAATATATCTTTAATATGAAGGAAAAAATTTCCATTTAATTTCGACTTAAAAATATGATTAATAATATTAATCCATATTAATATAATTTATATATAAATAAATAATATAATAATATAATAACAATATATTTATATAGTTTAAAAAAAACATTTTATTTTCATTAAAAAAATAATAAACTTTATTTATAAATTATATAAATTATAATAAATTATATATTTTAAAAAAATATTTTAAAGAAATAAAATGAATATTTAATTCATTATTATAAAGTTAGAAGCTTTATTTAATTCTTATTTCTTATTAATTGAAACCAAAAAGAGGTAAATTATTGTTAATAATTTCATTGAATATATATATTATTCCAATTAAATTTTATAATAAAAATAAATTTATAAATATATTCTTAATATATATATATATATATTAAATATATATTATAAATATTATTATAGTTTATATAAAATTTATATTTTTATATTAATATTTATATTTAAAAACAATTTCATGTCACTTTAATATCTTCAATATTACGCTCTATTATTAAGCTATTTAAATTTATTAAATTAAAAAATATGAAAATAAAATTAATAAAAAAAAAAAATAAAATATATTATTATAAACAAAATTATTTATTATCTTTAAAAAAATAATTAATTCACTTAAAAAACTATTTTTATAACCATAAACAAATAAATATTCAATTATACCCTTATCAACAATTTTATATAAATTTATTGAAAACTTTAAAGGATAAAAACTAATTTTATTATAAAAAATATTTAAACCCCATATTCTAGAAAAAAAAAATTTTATATAAATTCTTAATTTAATTCAATTTTTTACACTAAAATATCATCCTATAAAAATTCCTAATAAACAAATTTGTAAAACAAATATTTTTTCAAATAAATTCAAAATAATTAATAATGAATTAATTAAATTAATTAAACAATAACCTATCATTAAAGAATAAAAATACAAAAAAATTAATGATAAACTTATTAAATAATCCTCATTTATTAAAATTATATAATTTATTTTATTTATATAATTTATATAAACTAAAATTATTAAACGAACTCTATAAGATACTGTAAATAAAGTAGCAACTATTAATATTACTACACTAAAAAAATTTATTTTTCTTATTAAAAAAATTTCTATAATTAAATCTTTTGAATAAAATCCAGAAAAAAAAGGAAATCCACATAAAGAAAAAAAAGAAATAAAAAAAATTATACAAACAATAGGAAAATAATTAATTAAACCCCCCATATAACGAATATCTTGATTATTACATATTGAATGAATTATAATTCCTGAACATATAAATAATAAAGATTTAAATATAGCATGAATTAATAAATGAAAAAATCCTAAATTAAATATTTTAATTCTTAAAATTATTATTATTAATCCTAATTGACTTAAAGTTGAATAAGCAATAATTTTTTTTAAATCAAATTCAAAATTAGCTATTAATCCTGCTATTAATATAGTAATTATTGAAATAAATAATATTATATTTATTAAATCATTATTTATTATTAAAAAATTAAATCGAATTAATAAATAAACACCAGCAGTTACTAAAGTTGAAGAATGAACTAATGAAGATACAGGAGTTGGAGCAGCTATAGCCAAAGGCAATCAAACAGAAAAAGGAAATTGAGCTCTTTTAGTAAAAGCTCCCAATAATATTATTAAAAAAACTAAAAAAAAATTAAAATCAAACAATATTAAATTTCAAGTTCCTAATATAAATATTAATCTAATTATTATTAAAATTATAATATCTCCAATTCGATTTAATAAAACAGTAAATATACCAGAATTATATGATATTCAACTCTGGTAATAAATTACTAAACAATAAGAAATTAAACCCAAACCATCTCATCCTAATAAAATTCTTATTAAATTTGGTCTAAAAATTATTAATAATATTGAAATAACAAATAATATTAATAATAAAAAAAATCGTTTAATATTAATATCACCTTTTATATATTCTAAACTATAAATTAAAACTATTGATGAAATTATTAAAACCAAACTTAAAAATATTAAAGAAATTCAATCTAAATAAATTACAAATTCTATTTTTACAGAATTAAAATTTAATAAAACTCATTCTATTATAATTACTAAATCATAATTCAAAAAAATTAATGATAAAAAAAATATTATTAAACTAAAAAAAAAAAAAAAAAAAATATTTATAATTAATATAATTTAAAATAAATTTTATATCTTTAGTTCCACAAACTAATATTTTTATTTCTTAAACTATTTAAATATAAATTATTATTATTTAATTTTACTACTTAAAAAGATATTCTATAAATTAAATAAATTTAATCTTAAAAATAAAATATTTAAAGGTAATCAATGTAAAATTAATACTAAATAATCGAAAATATTAACAACTTGATAATTTATTAACATAATTGAATTATTGCCATGTTGTCTTATTCTAAATAAGTATAATGAATAAGCAGCACTAAAAAAACAAAAAAATATTAAAAATAAAATTAACAAAATATTTCATCTTACTAAACTAATTAACAAAAAAACTTCACCAATTAAATTTAATCTAACTGGAGCAGATAGATTTGATGAACAAAATAAAAATCAAAACAAACTTAATGTAGGATAAATAGATAATGAACCTTTATTTAAATAAATTAAACGTCTTCCAAACCGTTCATAATTAATATTAACAAGATAAAATATACCTGAAGAACACAAACCATGAGAAATTATTATTATTAATCCACCAACTAAACCAATTTTTGATATTGTACATATTCCTCTAATCATTAAACCTATATGAACAACAGATGAATAAGCTACTAATATTTTTATATCAACTTGAATTAAACAAACTAATCTTAAAAAAATTCTTCCAACTATTCCTAATATAATTATTAAAACTCTCCAATTTATTATATTATTAAAAAAAATTTTAATCATTCGAAATATTCCATATCCACCTAGTTTTAATAAAACTCCAGCTAAAATTATTGAACCATAAACAGGAGCCTCAACATGAGCTTTTGGTAACCAAATATGAAAAATAAATATTGGTAATTTAACAATAAAACCTAATAAACATATCGAAAATAACAAATTATCAATATTTAATATCAAAAAAATTAATATTGAAATTATTAATCTTTTATAATTTAAAAAAATATACAATAATAATCATAAAAAAGGCATTGATGATAAAACTGTATATATAAATATATATATAACTGCCTCATAACGTTCAAATGAATAACCACCATATAAAATTAAAAAAAAAATTGGTAATAAACCAACTTCAAATATTACATAAAATAAAATCAAATTAAAAGAAAAAAAACATATAATTAAAGAAATTAATAAAATAATAATTAATGATTCTATAAATTTTCTTAAATTTATTATTAATATACATCCTCTAATTCATAAACTTAAAATAATTAAAACATAAGAATTAAAATCAATATAAAAAAGATTATGACCACCAATTCATAATCTCCTTGAATAACAAATTCAAAAAAATATTAAATAAAAAGAAAGAAAAAAACATACAAATGATTTTCTAACCTTTCTAATTTTAAAATTTATTATACCCAATATAAAAACTAAACTTAATAGCAATTTTATCATATTAATAAATTTAAATTTTTATAATATTCATTTCCTTTAAAACGAATTATTATTACAACCAATGAAATACCTAAAATTCCTTCAACAACAAAAACAACTATATATAACAACAAAAAATAATCCTTAAAATAATTAACTAAAATTATATATAAATTTAATAAATTAATTAAAACAATAAATTCAATACATAATAAAATTATTAAAGCATGATTATAAAATTTTAATAATAATATAAAACTTAATATTAATATTAATCCTCCTAAAATATAATTTAAAATTATTCTAATAAACTATAAAAATATAAAATTTAATTTTAATATAAATAAATCACTAAAAAGCTTTATAGTTTAAAAAAAACATAAATCTTGTAAATTTAAAATAAATATTTATAATTTTAAAGCTTAAAATTAATTTATTTATAAATATCAAAAAAATAATTTATCTACTATATCTTTAATCTCCAAAATTAATATTTTTTTTAAACTATTTTTTGAATTTATAAGATCTATGATACAATCATCTATAACAACAATACTTTGAATAATAATTTTTTCTATTATTATATTAATAATTATACAACATAACTTATCAATTATACAAATTATTTTTAATTTATTAATAATAACAATCTTTAGATGTATAATTATAACTAACTTATCATCACTATCTTTATATTCATTTATAATATTTCTTATGATTATTGGAGGATTAATTATTTTATTTATAATATTTTTAAGATTAATTTCTAATCAATATATAAATTTTAATTTTAAAAAAATTTATTCAATAATCTTTATTAACATTTTAATATTAATAATTTTTAAATTTACTCCATTAATAAATAATTTATTTAATAATTTAATTATTAATAATTTAAATTGATTAATTTTTATTGATATATCAATTACAATAATTAAATCATCATATTTTTTTGTTAATATTAATCAAATTTACCTATATCCTACAAATTTAATTTTCATTTTTCTAATAATATTTTTATTAATTATACTAATTCTAGTAACAAAAATTTGTTTAATAAATAGAAAACCCTTACGAAGAATTAAAAAATTGTATGAAAAAATCATTTTAAATAAAAAATCCATTAACTAATATTATAATAAATTCTTTTATTTATCTTCCTACTCCTATAAATATTACTATTTGATGAAATTTTGGATCTTTACTAGGAATATGTTTAATAATTCAAATTATTTCTGGATTTTTTTTATCTATACATTATTGTCCAAATATTGATTATGCATTTAATAGAGTTATTCATATTATTCAAGATGTAAATTATGGATGAATAATACGATTAATTCACATAAATGGAGCATCAATATTTTTTATTTGTATATATATTCATATTGGACGAGGAATTTATTATAACTCATTTAATTTAAAAAAAACATGAATTATTGGAGTAATAATTTTTTTTATAACTATAAGAACAGCTTTTATAGGATATGTTTTACCTTGAGGACAAATATCATTTTGAGGGGCAACAGTAATTACTAATTTAATTTCAGCTATTCCTTATATTGGTGAAATTATTGTTAAATGATTATGAGGAGGATTTTCTATTAATAATGCTACATTAAATCGATTTTATTCAATTCATTTTATTTTACCATTTATTATTTTATTTTTAGTAATTATTCATTTAATTTTTTTACATGAAACAGGATCATCTAATCCTTTAGGATTAAATAGAAATTTTTATAAAATTCCATTTCATCCTTATTTTTCAATTAAAGATTTTTTAGGATTTATAATATTAATAATAATTTTTTTTATAATTATTTTTTTAAATCCTTATATTTTAACTGACCCTGAAAATTTTAATAAAGCTAATCCTATAATTACACCTATTCATATTCAACCAGAATGATATTTTTTATTTGCTTATGCTATTTTACGATCTATTCCTAATAAATTAGGAGGAGTTTTAGCTTTATTAATTTCAATTTTAATTTTATTAATTCTACCATTTAATAACTTACAAAAAAAATTTAACTTAAAATTTAATCCTTTATACCAAATTGCATTTTGAATATTATTCTCAACTTTTTGTATACTTACATGATTAGGAGGAATAGAAATTGAATCACCATTTATTGAATTAACTCAAATTTATTCATTTACTTATTTTATAATTTTTTTTTTATTAAATTGATTAAATAAATTTTGATTTATATCTATTATTAAATAAATAATTATTTTAGTTAATAAGCTAAAAAAGCATATATTTTGAAAATATAATTTAGAAATTAAAAATTTTCTATTAACTTTTATTATATATAAATATAAATAAAATTTATCTAATTAAATTCTAAATTTAATGCACTCAATCTGCCAATATAATTTATATTCAATATAAACTAATTAAACAAAATATTTTTCTTTACATTAAATTAATTTATGTAAAATAATGAACTATAAATAGACACATTAAAATAATAATAATATTAATAAACCAACCTTCTTTTATCTTTATTTTCATAAAATTAATAATTTACATAAATATTCACCTATAAAATAAATATTAAATTATAATTAAACAAAACATTATCATCATTATATATAAATTTCTAATTACATAAAATTTATTTTATATGTTAATATTAAATTACAATTAAATAAAATTTTTATCTATATAAATCTAACTTATATGAAAATATAATTTAATTAAAAAATTATTATTAAATAATATACCCTTTTCATTTCATTTATAAATCAATATTTAAAATTTATTTATTATTTTTATTATTAATATAATAAATAAAAATAATATTTAATAATAAAAATTATTAATAAATTTAATATAACTAATCTTAAAATATAATATCAACATAAATACATTAAATTATCATAACGCATTCGAGGATAACATCCTCGAATTAAAATAATTAAAATTGAAAAAATTAATACAAATAAATGATTTTTATAATTAGAAAAACTATAACCAAAAAATATAATACAATAAATTATTCCTATAATTAAAATTATTATATATTCACCTAAAAAAATTAATGTAAATCCTCCTCTTATATATTCAATATTAAATCCAGAGACCAATTCAGATTCACCTTCAATAAAATCAAAAGGTATACGATTTAATTCAGCAATTATTCTAATAAATATTAAATAAGAAATTGTAATATTAATAAAAAAAAAACCTAATCTTTCTTGATATTTTAAAAAATCAAGAATTCTTAATCTTTCAACATATATAAATATAATAAAAAAAATTAAAAATATTGAAACTTCATAAGATAATGACTGAGCAATTGAACGAATTCCTCCTAAAATTGAATAATTTGAATTTGATGATCAACCTCTAAAAGAAATAACATAAACACCTAAACTTAAACACCTAAATATATATAATAAAAATAAATTTATTGAAAATAAATAATAATCAACTGGTAACCCAATTAATAATATTATTGATATAAAAAATCCAAATATTGGACTCATTAAATAAATTAATTTATTAATTTTCAAAAGTTTAATATTTTCTTTAATTAATAATTTAATTGCATCAGCAAAAGGTTGAAAAATACCTATATAAATAACCTTATTAGGTCCTTTTCGATCTTGAATATATCCTAATAATTTACGTTCTAACAAAGTTAAAAATGCAACACCAATTAATGTACCAATAATTTTAATTAATAAACAAAAAAAAATAAAAAATATATCTTTTACTATAATTATTAAATTTTCAATTTTCTATAATATAATCATTATATTACTAAATTTAATACTAATATTAATTTTATTCAATAAAATCAATTAAAATTTAATTGACTCATATAAAAATATTTATTATTTTAAGTCCTTTCGTACAATAAAATAAATAATTTTTTATAGATAGAAACCGATCTGGCTCACACCGATCTGAACTCAAATCATGTAAGATTTTAAAAGTCGAACAGACTTAAATTTTAAATTTCTCCATTTAATTTTTATCTTAATTCAACATCGAGGTCGCAAACAATTTTATCAATATGAACTCTCCAAAATTATTACGCTGTTATCCCTAAGGTAATTTAATCTAATATTTATAATAATAATCAATTATTCATTTATCTATGTTTTTTATTTATTAAAGTTTATTAAATTTAATTATCCTCCCAATAAAATATATTTAATTATTAAATATTTTAAAATATACAATCTTTAATTAATTAAAATTTATTAAATTCTATAGGGTCTTATCGTCTTATAATTATATAAAAGCATTTTAACTTTTAATTTAAATTCAATAATTTTACTTTGAGACAACTTATATTTCATCCATTCTTTCATACCAGTTTTCAATTAAAAAACAATTGATTATGCTACCTTTGTACAGTCAATATACTGCAGCCTTTTAAATATTTTCAATGGGCAGAATAGACTTATTATTATTAACAATAAGACATGTTTTTGATAAACAGGTGAATATATATATAAAATTCATTATTTTAAAATAATTTTATAATTTTTGTCGAATTCCTTAAAATAAATTTAAACTCCAAAATTAATTTATTACAAATGAAATTTTACTAATTTAATCATTATAACAAATACTTCATTATTAAATAATTTTTTTTTATAAAAATAAAAATATAATTTTAAATTTAAATTACATATAATTATAAATTATAACATTTTTTTTAAAAAATTCAAATTTTATGAATATTTATAATTTAAAAGAAAATAATATTATTTATTATATTTTTAGTTTATCCCAAAAATATTTACTTTATAATTTTATATTTTTAAACCAATTTATTTATATAAACTATAAAGCTAAATTATATTTAATTCTAAAAAAACTAGATATATTTAAAATCGATTAACATTTCACTTCTAATTAAAAATTATTAATAATTTTTCCACATTAACTAAAATTTTTAATTAAATATTTTAAATTCGAGATATATTTTTATTAAAATATTTTATTTAATCAACCCTGATACAAAAGGTACAATTATTAAAATCTACTTTTTTAATATTAAAATTTTTCATTTTCATTACTTTCTATATTATTAATAAAATTTATTCTAAATTTTTACTATAACTTAAATTTTTTAATATTACTTTATTTATTAAATAAAATTTATATTCAAATATTTTTTTATTAAATTTTATTATAAAATTATAAATATCATTATCATACTTTAATTAAAATTTAAATTTATATAATTTATAATTAAAATTTTAATAACATTAAATTATTATTCTATTTATTGTAAATAAATAATTTTAAATAAACTAAAATTTTTAATTTACAATAAACATCTTCCGATACCTAAACTTTGTTACGACTTATTCCATTTTATTGAAAGTGACGGGCAATTTGTACATACTTAATTTTATATTTCAAATTAATAAATTAATTAATTTTACTTTTAAATCCACTTTCATAAAAAAATTTTAAATTTTTTAATTCAACTATTTTAATCAAATTAATTGTAACCCATATTAATCTTAACAAAACTATATTTTGACTTGAATTATTTAATAATAATAAATTATATAATCTAAATTAATTAAACATTTTAAACAGCAATACATAAATTTATATTAAGTAGTTCTTATCGTGGACTATCAATTACTATACAGGTTCCTCTAAATATTAAGTACCGCCAAATCTTTTAAATTTAATGATATAACATTTAATCTCTTCTATTTTTATTGAAATTTACCATAATAGGGTATCTAATCCTAGTCTTTAAAATAAATTTTTTAATATAAAAAAATTAAAAAATTTTTATTTATATTAATAATATTTCACCATTCTTATTAATATTTATAAAAACTCAAATCTAAAATTTTTATTATTAAATAAAATAATTAATTAATTTACATAATTAGTTTAACCGCTGATGCTGGCACTAAATTTTCCTATGTTTATATTTTTACCTTATTCTAACTTTCATTAAATTTAATAAAATCTAAATATTATATTAAAACTTACTATTTAAATTTAAATTATATATTATTAATAAAATTTAATTAATTAAAAAAAAAAAATTAAATTTTTTAAATATATAAAAAATTTTTTATTAAAAAAAATATAAATTTTATAATTTATTATTATAATATATATATATATATATATATATATATATATATATATATATATATATATATATATATATATATATATATATATATATATATATATATATATATATATATATATATATATATATATATATATATATATATATATATATATATATATATATATATATATATATATATATATATATATATATATATAAAAAAAAAAAAAAATATATATTTATATATTATAAAAAAAAAAAAAAAAAAAAAAAAAAAAAAAAAAAAAAAAAAAAAAAAATATATAAAAAAAAAAAAAAAAATAAAAAAAAAAAAAAAAAAAAAAAATTATATATAAAAAAAAAAAATAAAAATAAATTAAATAAAAAAAAAAAAAAAAAAAAAAAAAAAAAAAAAAAAAAAAAAAAAAAAAAAAAAAAAAAAAAAAAAAAAAAAAAAAAAAAAAAAAAAAATTTTAATTATTTTTTATTAAATTAATTTAATAATTTAATATTTTAATAAAATATTTAAATTAATTAAATTTAATCAATAATAAATAATTCT